TAAAATATTATATATTATTTATATAAAAAATATTAAAAATGGCACAAAAATAAATTATTTATTTATATTAAATATTTAATTAATTATTTTTATATATATATATATTAAATATTTAATTTATTATTTATTTATTTATATTAATTAAATATTTAATTTATTATTAAAATATTATATATAAAATTTAATTAATTATTATATATATTTTATAATTAATTAAATTTTGCCTAAATTAAAATAAATTAAATAATATTTCTTATTTAAAATGAACTGTATTCGGATTATCATGAAATTATTTTTTAATATAAATATTATAGAAAAAAATAGAAGAAAATAATAAAAATTTATTAATTTCTATTACTTATTTAATATAAAAAAAAAAAAAAAAAAATCTATGTGCAAAATTTTGCTATAAATGAAATTTTTATGTTTTAAAAAATTTATTATAAATTTATTTTACATATAAATTTTAGTATGAAATTTTAATTATTTAAATAATAATTAATTACGTAATATAGTAATTGAAATTAAAAATTTAAGAAATTAAGATTTAGTAATATAAAAATTAATAACTAATTTTGTGCCAGCAGTTGCGGTTATACAAAAATTAAATTAAATTATTTCAGTATTTAATAAATAAAATATAATTAAAATAAATATTAAATTATTAGGTGAAATTTTAATTTAATTAAATTTTAAGTTACTTTTATGGTTTAATAAATTTAATAATAAACTAGGATTAGATACCCTATTATTAAAAATTTAATTAATAATGCTAAAATAGTAGGTAATAAATATTGAAACTTAAATAATATGGCGGTATTTTAGTTCATTTAGAGGAATCTGTTTAATAATTGATAATCCGCGAATAAATTTACTTAATTTAATATTTTATATATCGTTGTTAGAAAAATATTTTATAATAAAAATAATATTTTAAAATTTAAAAAATAAATTAATTCAGATCAAGATGTAGATTATAATTAAGAATATAATGGATTACAATAAAATAATTTAAAATGGATAATTAATTTTAAAATTAATTTAAAAGTGGATTTAAATGTAATTTTAATTAATTTATTAAAATGATTAAAAATTGAAATATGTACATATTGCCCGTCACTTTCATTTTAAAATTGGAATAAGTCGTAACAAAGTAGAAGTACTGGAAAGTGTTTCTAGAATGAACAAATTAGAGCTTGTAATAAGTATTTCATTTACATTGAAAAGAAATTAAAATTTAATTAATTTGAGGGGGTAAATTAATAAAGTAAAATTAATAAAATAAATTTTTAAGTTAAAATAAATAATGGGGGTTAAAGTATTTTTAATGGAAAAAATTTAAAATTTTATAGGGAAGTAGTATTGTAGAAGAAATTTGAAATAAATTAAAATTAATTATTAGGAAAGAAAATTTAATTTGTTGTATCTTGTGTATCAGAGTTTATTAAATGATTTTTTTTTAAAAAAAAATCTCGAATTTAAAAGAATTAATTAATTATAAAAGTTAATGTAACATAATTATTTTAAATAATTAATTAGAAATGAAATGTTAATCGTTTTTAAAAATATCTAGTTATTTTAGAAAAAAATTTAATTTTAAATTTAAATAATTTTATAATTTAATATTATAATTATAAAAATTTAAATTTAATATTTTAAGGGATAAGCTTTAAATTAAAAATTTATAATAAAAATAATTAAAAATTAAAATTTTTAAAATTTATATTGTTTAAAAATTATAATTTATTGTAAAAAATTTTAATAAAAATAAAATTTAATAGTATAAAAATTTAAATTTTTATAAAATAATAATTTTTAATTAAAAAAAAATTAGTAATAATGATAAAATTAGTATAAAATAATAAAAAAAAATTAAATATAAGTTAAAATTAATTAAAAGGAATTCGGCAAAGAAAATATTCACTTGTTTATCAAAAACATGTCTTTTTGATTATAATTTAAAGTCTAATCTGCCCACTGATAAATATTAAAGGGCTGCAGTATATTGACTGTACAAAGGTAGCATAATCATTAGTTTTTTAATTGAAAACTTGTATGAAAGATTTGATGAAATATAAACTGTCTCTTAATTATTATTAAAAATTTATTTTTTAGTTAAAAAGCTAAAATAATTTTAAAAGACGAGAAGACCCTATAGAGTTTTATATTTTATTTATTATAAAAATTATATAAAAATTAAAATTAATATTAAATAAAATATTGTATTGGGGTGATAGAAAAATTAAATTAACTTTTTTTAAAATTTAACCATTAATAAATGAATAAATGATCCATTAATAATGATTATAAGAAAAAATTACCTTAGGGATAACAGCGTAATATTTTTTTTTAGTTCGAATAAAAAAAAAAGTTTGCGACCTCGATGTTGGATTAAGATAAAATTTAAATGTAAATGTTTAAAATTTTGATCTGTTCGATCATTAAAATCTTACATGATCTGAGTTCAAACCGGTGTAAGCCAGGTTGGTTTCTATCTTTAAATAAAAGAAATATTTTAGTACGAAAGGATCAAATATTTAAAATAATTTTAATAATAATAGAATATTATTAATTTAAAAATAAAATTGACTATTTTGGCAGAAAAATGTAATGGTTTTAGAAGTCATAAATGTATAATTTATTATATAAATAGTAATGGTAATAGATTTAATTAATATAATTATAGGGGTTTTAATTTTAATTGTGGGGGTATTAATTGGTGTAGCTTTTTTAGTTTTATTAGAGCGGAAAGTTTTAGGCTATATTCAAATTCGTAAAGGCCCTAATAAACTAGGATTTATAGGGTTATTACAACCTTTTTCTGATGCCATTAAATTATTTAGAAAAGAACAAGTTTATTTAAATTATTCAAATTATATTTTTTATTATTTTTCTCCTGTTATAAGATTTATATTATCTTTAATAATTTGGATAGTTATTCCTTATTATTTTAATTTAATTATATTTAATATAGGAGTGTTATTTTTTTTAGGGTGTATAAGTTTAGGGGTTTATACAGTAATAATTGCTGGGTGATCTTCAAATACAAATTATTCTTTATTAGGGGGTTTACGGGCTGTGGCGCAGACAATTTCTTATGAAGTTAGATTAATTTTAATTATATTATCTAGAATTATTTTAATTATAGATTTTAATTTAATAAAATTTACTGATTATCAATTAATAATTTGATTTTTATTTATAATATTTCCTTTAGGTTTATGTTTTATATCTTCATTAATAGCTGAAGTAAATCGAACTCCTTTTGATTTTGCTGAGGGGGAAAGAGAATTAGTTTCTGGGTTTAATGTTGAATATAGAAGAGGAGGATTTGCCTTAATTTTTTTAGCTGAGTATTCAAGAATTTTATTTATAAGTTTATTATTTACTATTATATATATGGGAGGCTATGATTTAAGTTTATTTTTTTATTTAAAAATAGTAATAATTTCTTTTTTATTTATTTGAGTTCGAGGAACTTTACCTCGGTATCGATATGATAAATTAATATATTTATGTTGAAAGAGATATTTACCTATTTCTTTAAATTATTTATTATTTTTTGTTGGATTAAAAATAATAATAAATTATAAAATAAATTTAGTATAAATTAATAGAATAAATAATTCTTTCTTAAGTTTTCAAAACAAATGCTTAACAAGCTCATTAATTAATAATATCAAATTATGATTTAAAGATTAAATTGTCTCAAAATTTATTAATGATAGGGTTAATAATAAAATAAGAGAAGTAATAAATTGTTAATAATTGACTAGTAATAACATATAAATTTTCTACCGGGCGAGCTCCAATTCAAGTTAAAAGAAGTACTGTAGTAACTATAGATCAAAATAAAATTTGATTAAGGGGGTAAAATTGAATTCCTTGAATTTTTTTATTAAAAGTAAAAGGAAGAATAATTAAAATTAAAATTGATATAACTAAAGCAATAACTCCTCCAAGTTTATTAGGGATAGATCGTAAAATAGCGTAAGCAAAAAGAAAATATCATTCTGGTTGAATATGAATAGGGGTTACTAAAGGATTAGCTGGGATGAAATTATCAGGATCCCCTAAAAGGTATGGATTGATTAAAGTTAGAAGGGTTAAAAATAAAATTAAAATAATAAATCCGATTAGGTCTTTGAATGTAAAAAATGGATGGAATGGAATTTTATCTAAATTACTATTAATACCAAGAGGGTTATTAGATCCTGTTTGATGTAAAAATAATAAGTGAATTATGGTTATTATAAGAAGAATAAAAGGTAAAAGAAAATGGAAAGTGTAAAATCGAGTTAAAGTGGCGTTATCAACTGCAAATCCTCCTCAAATTCAATTTACTAAAAGAGTCCCTAAATATGGAATAGCTGATAAAAGATTAGTAATTACTGTGGCTCCTCAAAAAGATATTTGTCCTCAAGGAAGAACATATCCTATAAAAGCTGTAGCTATTAGTAAAAATAAAATGATTACTCCAATTATTCAAGTATAGAAAAGATTAAAAGATTCATAATAAATTCCTCGTCCAATATGAAAATAAATACAAATAAAGAAAAAGGAGGCTCCATTAGCGTGTAGTGTTCGGATTAATCAACCATAATTCACATTTCGGCAAATATAATTTACACTAAAAAATGCTATTTCAATATTTGCTGTGTAATATATAGTTAAGAATAATCCTGTAATAATTTGGGTTATTAAACATAAAGCTAATAAAGATCCAAAATTTCATCAAGATGAAATATTAGATGGGGTAGGTAAATCAATTAAAGATCCGTTAATAATTTTTAAAATAGGATGTGTTTTACGAATAGGTTTATATAAATTTATCATTAGTTAAAAGATCGAAGAGGGCCAAAAAAAATGTTTGTAATTTTTACTACTGCAATTAAAGTAATAAATAAATAAATAATTATTGTAATTATTAATAAATAAGTTTGATTATTATATAATTTAAATAAATTAATATTATTTTCATTATAAGAAAATAAAAATATATTATTAAAATTAATTATGTCTTCATTAAATGATAAATTTAATCAATTTAAATTATTTTTTAATATGAAAGTTAAAATTAAGATTAATAATGGGGCAATAATAATAAATTTATTAATAAAAGTAATGTTTATAAATTCATTAGAGGCGATACTTGAAATGTAAATAAATAAAACTAATAACCCTCCCAAGAAAACTAAAAATAAAATATAAGAAAATCAATAAGAGTTAATTAATATCCCCAATAATAAACAAATAAATAAAGTTTGGGTAAGAATTAATAAACCTATAGAAATGGGGTGATTAATAAAAAATATAAAAATAGATACTAAAATTACTATAGAAGATAAAAATATTTTTATAATTTCAAAGAATAGTTTAATAAAAATTATAATTTTGGAGATTATAGATAAAGAAATTCTTTTTCTTTGAAGTTTTTAAAGAAAGTTCTTATTTTTGATTTACAAGACCAATATTTTTTTTTAAATTATAAAAACAAATGATAATACTAAATATGTGAATAATAATTTTTGTTATATTTTTATTTGGTAATATAATTTTTGCAAGAAAATATAAACATTTATTGATTGTTTTATTAAGTTTAGAATTTATTGTATTAAGAATTTTTTTTTCTTTAATATTATATTTAAGAATAGTTGAGCATAATATATTTATACTAATAGTTTTTTTAGTTTTTTCTGTGTGTGAAGGAGCTTTAGGGCTATCTATTTTAGTTTCAATAATTCGAACTCATGGAAATGATTATTTTCATAGATTTAATTTAATTTAATGTTAAAATTTTTATTAATAATGATTTTTATAATTCCTTTATGTTTAAAAAAAAATATATTTTGAATGGTCCAAAATATGTTAATAGTAATAGCTTTATTATTTATGAATTTATCTTTAAATATTACAAATTTTTGTAATTTAAGATATATAATAGGATGTGATTTAATTTCTTATGGTTTAATTTTATTGAGAATTTGAATTAGTTTTTTAATAATTATAGCAAGAGAAAGATTGTTAAAAAGAAAATTTTATGAGGGTTTTTTTTTATTTAATATTATTATATTATTAATAATACTATATTTAACTTTTAGAGTAATAAATTTATTTTTATTTTACTTATTTTTTGAGGGGAGATTAATTCCAACTTTAATATTAATTATTGGATGAGGATATCAGCCTGAGCGAATTCAGGCAGGGCTATATTTATTATTTTATACTTTATTTGCTTCTTTGCCTTTATTACTAGGGATTTTTTATATTTATAGAGAATTAAATTGCATAATAATATATTTTTTAAAGTTTTGTGATTACAATTTTTTATTTTTATATATTTGTCTAATTTTAGCTTTTTTAGTGAAGATACCTATATATTTTGTTCATTTGTGGTTACCCAAAGCTCATGTAGAAGCCCCAATTTCTGGGTCTATAATTTTAGCTGCTATTATATTAAAGTTAGGGGGGTATGGTCTTTTACGGATTTTAATTATTTTACAAAAAATTGGGTTAAAAATAAATTTTGTTTGGGTTATTATTAGATTAATTGGGGGGTTTTATATTAGATTAAAATGTTTTTGTCAAATTGATATAAAATCTTTAATTGCTTACTCATCAGTTTGTCATATAAGAATTGTAATTGGGGGGGTTATAACAATAAATTATTGAGGGTTTATTGGTTCTTATGTATTAATAATTAGTCATGGATTATGTTCTTCTGGAATATTTTGTTTATCTAATATAAATTATGAACGATTAAGAAGACGAAGATTATTTTTAAATAAAGGACTTATAAATTTTATACCTTCTTTAAGATTATGATGATTTTTAATATTATCCTCTAATATAGCAGCCCCACCTTCTTTAAATTTAATGGGGGAAATTAGATTAATTAATAGTTTAATTAGTTGATCTTGATTAACTATAATTATATTAATAATAATTTCATTTTTTAGAGCCGGGTATAGATTATATTTATATTCTTACACTCAACATGGAGAATATAACATTGGTATTTACAGTTTTTATACTAGAGTTTCCCGAGAGTATTTAATGTTAATGTTACATTGGTTACCTTTAAATATTATAGTGTTAAAAATTGATTATAGAATAATTTGATTTTATTTAAATAATTTAAAAAAAATATTGATTTGTGGAATCAAAAATATGAGGAGTAGTGTCATTTTAAATTATTAATAAACATTCTTTATGTTTTATTAGATTTTTTTTTTTATTTTTTTTTATGTTATTAAATTTTTTTATGGCGGTTTATTTTATTATACAAGAAATAGTATTATTTTTGGAGTGAGAAATTATTTCTTTTAGATCAATAAATTTAGTTATATCTATTTTATTAGATCCTGTATCATTAATATTTATAATATTTGTATCTTTAATTTCTTCTTCTGTTATTATATACAGAAAAAGATATATAAGATCTGAATTAAATTTAGAACGTTTTATTATTTTAGTTTTATTATTTGTATTTTCAATAATTTTATTAATTATTAGACCTAATATTATTAGAATTATTTTAGGTTGGGATGGCTTAGGGTTAGTTTCTTATTGTTTAGTAATTTATTATCAAAATATTAAATCTTATAATGCAGGGATATTAACTGTTTTATCAAATCGAATTGGGGATGTGATGATTTTGATGGTAATTGCTTGAATAATAAATTATGGAAGTTGAAATTTTATTTTTTATTTAAATTTTATAAGAAATGATTGATCAATAAAAATTATTAGAATTATAATTATTTTAGCGGCTATAACTAAAAGAGCTCAGATTCCATTTAGATCTTGATTACCTGCTGCTATAGCTGCTCCTACTCCAGTTTCTGCTTTAGTTCATTCTTCAACTTTAGTGACTGCTGGGGTTTATTTATTAATTCGATTTAATAATTTATTAATGGATACTGTATTTATTAAATTTTTATTATTATTATCTGGGTTAACTATATTTATAGCGGGGGTTTGTGCAAATTATGAATTTGATTTAAAAAAAATTATTGCTCTATCAACGTTAAGACAATTAGGTTTAATAATAAGTATTTTAAGAATAGGTTATTATGAATTAGCATATTTTCATTTATTAACTCATGCAATATTTAAGGCTTTATTATTTATATGTGCCGGGAAAGTAATTCATTTAATAAATGATAATCAGGATATTCGAATAATAGGGGGTTTAAGATTATATATTCCTTTAACTTCTTTGTGTTTAAATATTTCTAATTTAGCTTTATGTGGGATTCCCTTTTTAGCTGGGTTTTATTCTAAAGATTTAATTTTAGAAGTTGTTAGAATAAGTAATTTAAATTTTTTAATTTTTTATTTGTATTATGTATCAACAGGGTTAACAATATTTTATACTATTCGATTATTAATATATTTAATAGTAAATGATTATAATTTATTAGTTATTTATAATTTATTTGAAGAAGATTATATTATATTAAAGAGCATATTTATTTTATTATTTATAAGATTAATTTCTGGGGGATTTTTAAGTTGAATAATTTTTTCTTACCCTTATATAATTTATTTGCCTATTAATTTAAAAATAATGGTAATTTATGTTAGATTAATAGGGTTAATAATGGGAATTTTAATTAGAGGTATAAAAATTTATTCTTTAAATAAATTTATAATAACATATAATTTAAGTTTTTTTTTAACATTAATATGATTTATACCAAGTTTATCTACTTATGGTTTAAATTATTATTTTTTAAGTTTTGGTCAAAAATTATTAAAAACTGTGGATATAGGATGATTAGAGTTGTATAGAGGTCAGGGGATATATAAGGTTATTAAATGTTATTCTATAGTTAATTATATTTATCAAATAAATAATTTTAAAATTTATTTATATAGATTTGTTTTATGGATAATAATTTATTTTTTTATGATTATATTATTATACTTAAATAGCTTATATTTAGAGTTTAATATTGAAGATATTAAGGAGATTAATTAAATCTTTAAGTATTTATAAAAAAATTTTTTTATTTTTACAATGAAAATGTAATGTTTTAATAAACTATATAAATAAATAGAAATATTAATGAATTTAATCACTATAAATTAAGTTAGCAGCTTAATTATTTATATTTCAATTGGAATCTATATTCAATTTTATCATTAACAGTGATATACCTCTTTTTGGTTTCAATTAATATTTTAAATAAGGAGTAAAAACTCTATCTTTTAAGTCGAAATTAAATGCAATATTGCTTCTTATTTAAGATAAATTGATTTTCAATATTTTTTGAATGCAAATCAAATGTTTTAATAATAAACTATAATCCTTTTTAGATCGTTCAATTTAATATGTTTTGGTTTCATTCATGATAAAGTCCAATTAGAAGCATTAAAATAAAAAATGATCTAATTTTTCATCAAATAATAAAGTTTACTCTTTTAAAAGAAATAATTATAGGTAAAATTAAAGCAATTTCAATATCGAAAATTAAAAAAATTACAGTAATTAAAAAAAAATGTAAAGAAAAAGGAATTCGGGGGAGATTTATAGGGTCAAATCCACATTCAAATGGGGAGCATTTTTCTCGGTCTATAATTGATTTTTTTGAAATAATAAATGATAATAAAATAAAAATATTAGAAATAATTAAAATAATAAAGGAAAGAGATAATAAATAAAAAATTATTTATATTAAAATTTTATTAAACTTTTTGATTGGAAATCAAATATACTAAATATATTATATAAATAATTAATTACCTCATCAATAAATTGAAATATAAAGGAATAATCAAACTACATCAACAAAATGTCAATATCAAGCTGCAGCTTCAAATCCAAAATGATGATTGTTAGAGAAATGATTAGTTAAGTGTCGAATAAAACATGTTAATAAAAATAATGTTCCAATAATTACATGTAATCCATGGAACCCTGTTGCTATAAAAAAAGTTGAGCCGTAAATTCTATCTGCAATAGTAAAAGGGGCTTCTAAATATTCATAAGCTTGTAAAATAGTGAAATAAATTCCTAAAATAATAGTAATAAAAAGTCTTTGTATTGTTTGAGAATAATTATTTTCTATTAATCCATGATGAGCTCATGTTACGGTGATACCAGAACTAATAAGAATGATAGTATTAAGGAGGGGAATTTGGAAAGGGTTAAATGGAGTAATATTTAAAGGAGGTCATATGGCTCCAATTTCAATATTTGGGGATAAACTTCTATGGAAAAAAGCTCAAAAAAAAGAAATAAAAAAAAAAATTTCTGAGACAATAAATAAAATTATTCCTCATCGAAGACCATTAGAAACTAATAAAGTATGTTTACCTTGGAAAGCTCCTTCTCGACAAATATCTCGTCATCATTGATATATTGTTAAAATAACAATAAAATATCCTAAAATTAAAAGATTTATATTAAAGTTATGAAATCATTTAATTAAACCTGTAACAAGAGTTATAACTCCGATAGCTCCTGTTAGAGGTCACGGACTAAAATCTACTAAATGATATGGGTGATTATGGGTTGATTTCATTAATTAATTAGTTTCTCTAGAATAAAGGGTTCTTAAAATAGTAATTACATAAGATTGAATAATTGCAACTGCAAATTCTAAAATTAAAAGTAAAATTTGTGTAAAAATTAAAATGAATAATAAATAATTAGGTATATTTATACCTGAATTTCCTAATAAAGTTAATAATAAATGTCCTGCGATTATGTTTGCCGTTAATCGGATAGCTAAAGTTCCTGGTCGAATAATGTTACTAATAGTTTCAATTAATACCATGAAAGGCATAAGAATTGTGGGGGTTCCTTGAGGGATTATGTGAATAAATATGTGTTGGGTGTTATTAATTCATCCATAAATTATAAATCTTAATCATAAAGTTAAAGATAAAGTTAATGAGAGATTTAAGTGACTAGTTCTAGTAAAAATATAGGGGAATAATCCTAAAAAATTATTAAATAAAATAAAAAAAAAAAGTGAAATAAAAATAAATGTTGACCCATTAAATCTATTAGTTCCTATGAGAGTTTTAAATTCATTATGAAGTTTAAATGAAATAAAATTTCATAATATAAAATATCGATTAGGCATAAATCAAAAAGAGTAGGGGATAAATATTAATCCAATAAAAGTTCTAATTCAATTAAGAGATAAATTAAAAATGTTAGTAGACGGATCAAAAATTGAAAATAAATTACTTATCATTTTCAAGATAAATTATTTTTTGAGTTTAAATTTTTGGTTATATTTTTAAAATTATAATTATAATTGAAAATATAATAATTAATAATATTAAATAAAATAAAAATACAAATAAAAAAAATTAAGGAAAATATTCAATTAATAGGTATTATTTGAGGGATAAAAGAATATTACTAAGGTAATAATTTAAATTTGACATGTTTATGTTATAAATTAACTAATTCTTTTTTCATTAGAAGTAATTGCTAATTTACTATAAAATGGTTTAAGAGACCAGTACTTGCTTTCAGTCATCTAATGATGAATAATTATTAATTCAGTTAATAAAATTTTTAATTGAGATTCTTTCAATTACAATAGGTATAAAACTATGGTTAGCTCCGCAAATTTCTGAACATTGTCCAAAGAAAATACCAGGTCGATTAATAAAAAAACTAGTTTGATTTAATCGACCAGGATTTGCATCGACTTTTACTCCTAAAGAAGGAATTGTTCAAGAATGAATAACATCAGTGGCTGTAATTAAAATTCGAATTTGATTATTTATAGGGAGTACAATACGGTTATCTACGTCTAATAATCGAAAATTATTGTTATTTTCAAATTGGGTTATGTAAGAATCAAATTCAACATTATTAAAATCAGAATATTCATATCTTCAATATCATTGGTGGCCGATAGATTTTAAAGTAATTAAAGGGTTATTGAGTTCATCTAAAAGATAAAGTAATCGTAAAGAAGGAAGAGCAATAAAAATTAAGGTAATTGCGGGTAGGATAGTTCAGATTAATTCAATTATTTGTCTTTCTATTAAAAATCGATTAATATAATTATTAAAAAATAATCTTATTATTAAATAAGAAACTAAAATAGTAGTAATAATTAAAATAATTAAAGTATGATCATGGAAAAAAATAATTTGTTCTATAAGGGGGGAAGCTCTATTTTGAAAATTAAAATTAGATCATGTTGCCATTTCTAAAAAAAGGATAAGCCTTTATAAATGGGGTTTAAATCCATTACATATAATCTGCCATATTAGAAATTACTTAAAATAGGCAGTTCATTATATGAGTGTTCAGCTGGGGGTAAATTTTGGTATCATTCAATAGAAGAAGGTATATTCAATGAAAATAAAATAATACGTTGATAAATTATTGATTCTCAAATAATAATAATAATTATTATTATTGAAAATAAAGAGATATAGGATCCTAAAGAGGAAATAATATTTCAAGATAAAAAATTATCTGGGTAATCTGAGTAACGACGGGGTATTCCAGCTAACCCTAAAAAATGTTGGGGGAAAAAAGTTAGGTTAACACCAATAAATATTGAAATAAATTGAATTTTTAGTAAATAGGGGTTTAAAACTAATCCTGTAAAAAGAGGATATCAATGGACAAATCCTCCTAAAATAGCAAATACAGCTCCCATAGATAAAACATAATGAAAGTGGGCAACGACATAATAAGTATCATGAAGGGCAATATCAATAGAAGAATTAGCTAAGATTACTCCAGTTAAACCTCCTACAGTAAATAAGAAAATAAATCCTAATCCTCAAAGTATAGAAGGACTATAATTAATTTGAGTTCCATGAAGGGTTGCCAATCATCTAAAAATTTTAATTCCAGTAGGCACAGCAATAATTATAGTAGCTGAAGTGAAGTAAGCTCGAGTATCAATATCTATTCCTACAGTGAATATATGGTGAGCTCATACAATAAATCCTAATAATCCAATAGCTAATATAGCATAAATTATACCTAAACACCCAAAAGTTTCTTTTTTACCTCTTTCTTGGGAGATAATATGAGAAATTATACCAAATCCTGGGAGAATTAAAATATAAACTTCTGGGTGCCCAAAAAATCAAAATAAATGTTGGTATAAAATAGGATCCCCCCCTCCTGCTGGGTCAAAAAAAGAAGTGTTTAAATTTCGGTCAGTTAAAAGTATTGTAATAGCTCCAGCTAAAACGGGGAGAGATAATAAAAGTAATAAAGCTGTAATTCCAACAGCTCAAACAAATAGGGGTATTTGGTCATAAGATATATTATTAACTCGCATATTGATAATTGTGGTAATAAAATTAATAGCTCCTAAGATTGAGGAAATACCAGCCAAATGAAGAGAAAAAATTGCTAAATCAACAGAAGATCCTCCGTGAGCAATATTTGATGAAAGTGGTGGGTAAACTGTTCATCCTGTTCCTGCTCCATTTTCTACGATACTTCTTGAAATTAATAGAACTAGAGAGGGGGGTAAAAGTCAAAATCTTATATTATTTATTCGGGGGAATGCTATATCAGGGGCTCCAAGTATAAGAGGGATTAATCAATTTCCGAATCCTCCAATTATAATGGGTATAACTATAAAAAAAATTATAATAAAAGCATGAGCTGTGACAATAGTATTATAAATTTGATCATCTCCAATTAAAAATCCTGGATTCCCTAATTCTGTTCGAATAATAAGGCTTAATGAGGTTCCAACTATTCCTGCTCAAATTCCAAAAATAAAATATAAAGTTCCAATATCTTTATGATTAGTAGAAAAAAGTCATTTTCGCTAATAAAAGTAAAATGGCTGAGGGGAAGCGATAAATTGTAAATTTATTAACGAGAATAAATTCTCTTTTACTAGTCTTATAGTCATATTTTGATATAAAATTGCAAATTTTATGGGGTATATAATTAATACTAAGGCTTAAAGAATATTCTTTATAAATAATTTTGAAGATTATTAGTTTAAATTAACTTAAAACCTTAAAGAAAAAATAAAGTTCTAAAAATTATTCCTAATAATGAAATAAAACTAAAAAAATTAATTAAAATTAAAAAATTATTTTTTAAAAAAATTTTGAATCATTTAAATTTAATAGAAAAAAATAAAAAAGAAGAATAAATAATACGAATATAAAAAATCAATATAATTAAACTTATAAAATAAAAAAAAAATGAAATAATATATAATTTATTAAGAATTAAAAAATTAATAATTAATCATTTAGGGAAAAATCCTAAGAAGGGGGGTAATCCCCCTAAAGAAAGAAAATTAATTATAATTGAAAATTTAATAGGGAAATTAATATTAAAATTAAATATTTGATTAATAAAAAAAATATTTAATATATAAAATAAAAAACATATAATACTAATTAAAAAAGAATAAAGTAAAAAATAAATTATTCATAAATTTTCTCTAATTAATAACGCAGACAATATTCAACCTAAATTATTAATTGATGAAAATGCTATTAATTTTCGTAAAGAAGTTTGATTGAATCCCCCAATAGCTCCAATTAAAACATTTAAAATTATAATAAATATTAAAAAATTAATATTAAAATAATAAGATAATAAAATTATAGGGGTAATTTTTTGTCAAGTTATTAAAATAAAACAATTTAATCAGGAAAGTCCTTCTATTACGTTAGGGAACCAGAAATGAAAGGGAGTTGATCCTATTTTTATTAATAAAGAAGAATTAATTAAAATTGAAATAAAATTATTTATAAAAAAATTTTTTATTAGGAATAATCTAAGAATAATAGAAAATAAAAAATTAATTGACGCGATAGCTTGAGTTAAAAAATATTTTAATGCTGCTTCTGAATTTAATAAATTATTAGGATTAGAAATTAGGGGGATAAAGCTTAGTAAATTAATTTCTAATCCGATTCAGCATCCTAACCAAGAATTAGCAGAAATTGAAATTAAAGTTCTAAAAAATAAAGTAAATAGAAAAAATATTTTATTAGAATTAAAAAAAAATAAAATTTAAAATAAGAAAAATTTTCTTAGAATGAAGTATTATTATCATTTTTAATATATTTTAGTGTAAGATGCACAATAATTTTTGAAATTATTAGGTATAGTTTAATTCTATAAAATATAATAAAGGTAAAAAATTACATAATTTATTCTATCAGAATAATCCTTTTTATCAGGCACTTTATTTTTAAAAAAAAGGGATTTCCTTTATATTTGAGGTATGAGCCCAAAAGCTTTATTTAGCTTATTTTTAA